TTGCAAAGAAATATATATATATATTCGACTTTATCTGCATATCGTTTATACTTCTGCCTATCGTTTCTATACCATACGAACTAGAAAAATGCTCTTTGTGAAAGGATATAATGAAATTCTTTGGTTGTTTTTGTCCTAAAAAAGATCCATTTTATTTGACATTTGACTAATCAGACTAATAAATCAAAAAAGAGTGCTCTTATTCGAAGCGCCTTGTGATCTTCAACCAATTTTGGGCTTCAATATAATTACCGGGAGTAAGCGCTATAGCCTGTTTCCAATACTCAGCGGCTTGATCAAACCAAGCCTCCGCAATTTCAGAATCTCCCTGTCGAATGGCTTGTTCCCCCCGGTCAGAATAGGTTGTTCAATTCCTTCCTCGAGAACCGTACTTGAGAGTTTCCTAACTCATACGGCTCACAATTCTTGTGGTATCCCGTTTTTTAAATCTACACCATCTAAAAAAATGAGATTTCTCAGAGATTTCTCCCCCTTGTTTTTTTGTATCGGGTTAACAAAAAGAGATTAATTGTATGAGTTTCAAACTGAAATTTGGTTTCATATTAATAATGAATTTTTTTGTTTTATCTTTTCTCCCACCCTCAACATAGGCATTTACAATATTGCTAGAAGTTTCTCAAAGGTAACTATCTCGGTTTCATAGAAAAACGGATTTTGATTTTATAGAGAATCTTAGAAAAAATCTTTTCTTCATATTACTTTCCTATATTTTTATCTAATTTTCTTTCTATTTTGATTTTTAATTATTCTATTAAAACTAGAAAAAAAAAAAGACTTACTATCCTTGGGATCTGATGCTACACCGCTGCTCAATACCTTAGTGGATCGACTTTATTACATACGTCGATTCCTAACTTTTTTCTTGTATCATGACTTCAATTAAGTAAGCAGTTATTATTGTATCCTCCCAAAACATCACTAATTGATCTTGACGGTGCTTTCTTTATCAATTGGATCCTTTATCCATAGAATAGAGAAGAAAGTATCTGGGCATATCTATTTCGTCAGATTTCGACTTCTATTCTAAGAAGTTCCTTTATTTGCTTTGCTACAGCTGATAAAAATCGTTTTGTGGACGATGCTTATGTAGAAAAACCTATTTTTTGAGAGTATTTACTACTCTTTTCTCTTTCCTCTTTTCTTTCTATAGTGGAGATAGCCGCACGTAATGACAGATCACAGCCATATTATTAAAAGCTTGTGGTAAAAAGGGGTTTCGTTCGAGTGCTCTAAAATAATATTCTAAAGCTTTCGTATGTTCTCCATTCCTTGTGTGAATAAGGCCGATGTTATAGAGTATATAACTTCGATCATAAGGATCAATTTCTAGTCGCATAGCTTCATAATAATTCTGTAAAGCTTCTGCATAATTTCCTTCGGATTGAGCCGACATCCGTTACGGTCGTCTTCATTTTTAAGAATCTCCGTTCCAGAACCATACGTGAGATTTTCACCTCATATGGCTCCTCCCTTAGGTGCATAATGAAAAACGATACATGGAATCAAAAAAGAGTGCAAAATTCTCGTTATGGACTGAGTGGGGCTAGTGTTTTTACAAGAAATCTCTAGCCAACCTTACTGCCAAAGATTTTTTTTAACCTCAAATGGGGTGATCGTAATCTTAAATAAAAAAATGGGAACTTCAACAATTTCTTTGTCCCCTACGCCCTTTACTTTCCAGGAATTGGTCACTTCAACAGTCTTCGATGGTTATACAGGTATCCAAAATAGGAACGAGATGGATGTTTGTTGTCCCAACCATTTTAGTTTCGCTATCGATAAGGAAGGCGATCATTTCGACCAAAGTCTTCGTATTGTTGATTTCTAGGTGTAGTGCTTTTTCTCCTCTACTCCTATTGATTCTAATGGATGAGGGTTGACTCGCACCGCAATACAGATTCATAAGTTTCACCTCTGGCTCACTACTCGAATCGGTAATTCAAGCATCTGAGGCTGCATTAATCGGGGATACACGACAGAAGGAATTGTTTTTTTTTTACAAACCTCACCTTCAAAAAGCGTAGATTTATTTCATTTTTTTTGTTCTATTCCGAAATCATGCAGCAGTCTTATAAGACTGAGGCGTTAAATAAAATTGAGATCAAAAAGATATGTAAACTAATGATCAAATCACACCATCTCTGTAATAGGTAAATGCCTCTTTTTCTCCTGAAGTTGTCGGAATTATTCGTAATAAGATATTGGCTACAATTGAAAAGGTTTTATCAATAAAATTTCCATTTATACTTGATTTAGTCATAGATAGCAATCCACTCTCAAATTCTTTTCATTACCTTTCGTAAGAAAATGATTCCCCACAAACAAAGGAATTGGACACCGCGAAATAACATAAAAACAAAATTTTTCAAATTTGAAAACTCCCAATTTTTTACCGGAATTAAATAAAATAATAAGAAATAGTTTCTATTTCATACAAATCTAGTTGACTAGTATAAGAATGAAGAGGTTCTAGTCTGATTCCCATCTCATCTCGAAACAAATAGATAGACCGATCAGTTGATTCCTTACGCTTTGATTGAATTCGTGTCAAACTATCCGAAAAGGATGGGGAGCACTAGATCACATAAATGGATATCTAAAAATTTCCTCTTTTGGTTTTTTCATACTTTTTTTCGAATTGATTCCTCGAATTTTCAGTAAAGTCAAAATAAAAATGGCTCGCTATCGATTCGGTTGATGGGGCATAATCATTACGTAGGAGAGATGGCCGAGTGGTTCAAGGCGTAGCATTGGAACTGCTATGTAGGCTTTTGTTTACCGAGGGTTCGAATCCCTCTCTTTCCCTACCCTCAACTAATTTACCAATCTTAATGAAGCCGATGTATCAAAGAACAACACATACTCAAAGTCGAACTCGAACCCTCGGTAATTTTGATATCGATTTGGTATTACTATTCCCTGAATAAGCACTTTATTCTGCGTCCTTTTTTAGTTACTTTTTTTTATGGGAAGGAAAGGGGGTAGGAGTAATAAAGTTGTCCAAACCTCTTCTTAGTTGAGTTAGGTTTAAGTTTGCCGAGAATAATATTCTACGACTAGCAATTCGTTTATTTTTAAACCAATCGATTTACTCTCGATTATTTGATTGACTAATCCTTTATATTGGAATGGGTGAAGAGTCAAATGTTTTGGAACTTCCGCATGAGGGGATGAATCAAGATAACTTTGAATCATATCTCTAGATTTTTGAGCATGGCTCGCCGTAATAATATCGTGGGGTTTGCAGCGATAACTTGGTATATCTACTATACGGTCATTAACTAAAATATGTCTATGGTTAACTAATTGGCGGGCTTGGGGAATAGTCGAAGCCATACCCAATCGGAAAAGGATGTTATCCAATCGCATCTCAAGTAATTGTAGTAAAACCTGACCTGTTGACCCCTTGGCTTTTCCGGCTATACGAACATATTTTAGTAATTGTCGTTCTGTAAGACCATAATGAAAACGCAATTTTTGTTTTTCTTCTAAACGAATACGATATTGAGATTTTTTCCCCGAGCGCGATTGGTTTCTAAAATCGCTTCCGGCTCTAGGCCCTTTACTAGTTAGACCGGGTAAAGCTCCAAGACGACGTATTTTTTTGAAACGAGGCCCCCTATACCGCGACATGAAGACTCCTTTTTGTTTGGACATAAACAAACTGAACTAAATAATTTGATTTGATAAATTAAGCGAGATGAAATCCAATAATACAATGAAGTATTGTCCTAAAAAGAATTAAGAAATGGATTGAATTGGAGTACTAAAATGACCATTTTTTATTTATGTATTTTTTAGATTATAGAAATTATTTTCTTTCTATATTAATTTATATATCTATATCCTATAAATTTCTATATCATATCAATAGATATTTATTAGAAATTAGAAAATAAAATAGTCTATTTTATTTTGTTCGTCCGAAACGGACTTCTTACTATTTTTTTTGCTAATTGAAATGGGGCATATGATAGGTCGGCAACCCTTGGAAAAAAGGGAAAGCCATTTCACTGTTCTGTGATTTCAAAAATACACTCTCAAACATGTGAAAATCAAACCAAATAGACAAAAGCCGGCTATCGGATTCGAACCGATGACCATCGCATTACAAATGCGATGCTCTAACCTCTGAGCTAAGCGGGCTTAAATAGAGGAAAAATTGTGTATGCATCGTAAACTAATACGCTCTTTTTTTTTTTTTGATTAATATGAATTATTAATTATTAGCTATTCATAATAACAATAACTATACAGTCCTCTCTTTTGAGATTGATCAATATTTTCATTTTCGAAAAAAATGATTATCAATGCGATTATTTATTGGAAATTATTAGAATTTATATATATATATATATAAATTTATATAAAAAAATTTGAGTGATATAAAATGGATATCCATTTTCTGTTTATCAACACTTAGGGTAAACTTCTTTCAATAAGGTATTTGAAAATGTTAATGTATTAGAATTCTAGGAATTCTAAAGAATTCAAAATTCTAACTAATTCCTTCTAACTAATTCCAATATTTTGAATAAAAAATTGAAAACTTACTGAAATAATTAGTTTCGTTTTAGCTATAATCAATAATTAATATTTTTGATAACTAGATACAAAATGATTGATATTGTATCAAATACCTTTTTTGAGTTATTTTCTCAGAAGTTAAAGACAAAAAAGGAATCGACCGTTCAAGTATTTCAAATTACATCAAAAAAAATATTAATGATAATAAGGGGGACATATATATATATTACGACATGTATCAATTTCTATTGAATTGCATAAACAGAAATGATAGAATCATTTCGGGTTGTATCAAATGTGGGTGTCGGCTTTGGGTATCCAATAGACATTAAACAAAATTAAACAAAATAGAAATAGGCAATAAATTCAAACGACAAGATCCACTTTTTTAGTTTATAGAGGTTTGATTTCCATATAAATAGAAATCAAATCATACGAGATTCGTATTGAAAAAAAATACACCGCTTTGATTTCAGCATAGTAAAACATAAGGGGATATGGCGAAATTGGTAGACGCTACGGACTTAATTGGATTGAGCCTTGGTATGGAAACATACGAAGTGACAACTTTCAAATTCAGAGAAACCCTGGAATTTAAGATGGGGTAATCCTGAGCCAAATCCTGTTTTACGAAAACCAACAGCAGTTCGTAACGCGAGAATACAAAAAGAATAGGATAGGTGCAGAGACTCAATGGGAGATGTTCTAACAAATAGAGTTTATTGCGTTGAGTTGGTAAAGGAATCCGAATCCTTCTATCTAAACTCAAAAAAAGGGGGCAACCTATATATATATAGATATATGTACGAACGCTATACAAACTGGATTAAGACGCCGGCGAGTCTATATTTTGATGATTATATGCAAAATGAAAGAATTCGTGTGATGTGAATCGATTGGATGGCAGAAAGAATCGAATCTTCATTGATTATCTCATTTATAACTCAATTTACTCCAGGATCTGATAAATTTTTTTGAAAACAAAAAGGATTAATGGCACGAGAATAAAGATAGAGTCCCATTCTACATGTCAATAGTGACAACAATGAAATTGAAAGTAAGAGGAAAATCCGTCGACTTTATAAATCGTGAGGGTTCAAGTCCCTCTATCCCCAAAAAACATTTGACTCGGTAATGCTTTAACCTATTTTTTTTTCTTTCTTATTCGATTTTTTCTTTCACAAAGTTATGTACCCGAGTGTATCTTTTTTTGCATTAACCCAACTTGGGTTTGGTGGTACACACAAAGTAAGATCAATTCATTTTTCAATTGACATAGAACAAAGTCATATCATAAAATGCGGATGATATATTAAGTAAAATAATAGTCGGGATAGCTCAGCTGGTAGAGCAGAGGACTGAAAATCCTCGTGTCACCAGTTCAAATCTGGTTCCTGGCACATAATTCAGTTGTATGAGTATCTATTCCCCAAATCCATTCATATATCCAACATTAATGGATCTGGATCGACATCAAAATTTTTGATGTCGATCCAGATCCATTAATAGTATCGATTAGCATACATACTTAGCCATCGAAGTATTTATAACTCTCATGTTATCCTTTGTATTCTATTCCATTTCAATTTCAAAATCGCTGACGAAAAGTTCTAGATTTATAGAAAGAGGCTAAAAAGGATCCATATTCTCTCATATATAAAATCAGATATAAAATCTGAGAATTAGATTCTCTTCTTTTTTCTTTTGTTCCTGTTCCTACTCTGTCTGTTCTTCTTCAAGATCAAGAAGAATGTTACGACTTGATACATATATGGCTATGCAATACAGAATTGAAAGGTGCAATTAGTTGGTTGAGAGACCAGACCCAACCAAGCAAAAGTCTATTCTTAATAAGTTGATGTATAGGAATATACACGATGGATCTTAGATAGGGTCGAAATGAAATCGTATATTTTTCTTTTGTTTTTGTTAGTTTTATTCCTATTCTATTTCCTCATTCTTCTTAAGCGAACTTCAAGAGTACCTGTAAGATATGTGCGAGGTACAAAGTACATAATTCGAAATTCATTTTCATTTAAATTTCGATTATTGGTTCAGTTGATCACAAATAACAAGAAACAAGTACCCTCGACTTTGAGAATTTCCAATGAATCCAGAATTGAATGATAGCACAAAAAGAAGCAAAACTAGAATAGGAAAATTGAGCACATTAAAATTACGAATGAGAACTCACGGACTTTGCTTGATTTTGAAGATAATATACATAGAAATACTCTTTGCCTATCCGGAGTTATCAAACTGAAGATTATTTTCTTGGTATTCAATGAGCATCTTGTATTTCAAAAAAATTCGGGGCAATATAATCCTTACGTAAGGGCCATCCTATCCAACTTTCGGGCATTAAGATACGTTTCAGTCGTGGATGAGTATCATAATGGATTCCTAACATATCATAAGATTCCCGTTCTTGAAAATCCGCACTTTTCCAAACCCAAAAAACAGAGGGAATTCGAGGATTCCCACGGGGTACAAATACTTTTATGCATATTTCTTCCGGTTGATCTATACTATACTCTATTCTTGTAAGATGATACACACTAGCTAGCAGTCCACCAGGTGCTACATCATAAGCACATTGAGCGCGTAGATAATTGTAACCATATACATATAAAATCACAGCAATGGAATTCCAATCCTCGGGCTTTATTTGTAAAGTTTCTATTCCTTGGTAATCGAATCCCAAGGATCTATGAACTAGCCCGTGTTTGATTAGCCAAGTCGACAACCGACCCTGCATCTTTTCCCTATCTCCCGCATTTTGATTTTCTTTTTATTTGTATAAATTAAGTAGTTCACATTTACGATGAGAAATTTATTAAAAATTAATTTTTTTTTGTTATTCTAGACACTATGGACTAGGAACTATAGAAAGGAATTTTGTTTTCACTAATTATTCATTAATTCATGGTAAGATACTGAGCTTTTGTATTT